TTAATTCGATATGTGTTTAAAAAATAAGTTTTTTCATTGTTTTTCGTCGTTAATAAATATAATAAACGCAAATTTTTTTTAATAATTTCGGGTCCTTCTTTATCTTTACCCCATAGAGACATTGAATAGAACGAACTGCTTTTTTTGCCACTGTAAGTTTGAAAATAAACGTTTAAATGTCCTTCAAAAGCAAGGAAATAGATCCGAAACATATAAAATGCAGTTAATCCTGCTGTGGACCAAGCTATTATTGCAAAAATAGGTGAATACAACCAACTATCATTAAGAATTTCATCTTTGGACCAAAAACAAGCAAGGGGTGGAATACCAGAAAGAGAAAGTGTACCCAATAAAAAAGCAGTTTTTGTAATTGGTACATGTTTTCTTAAACCGCCCATAAGAACCATATTCTGACTTTTATCTGGAGAATATCCAACAATAGCTTCCATCGCATGAATAATTGATCCAGATCCTAAGAACAACAATGCCTTCGAATAAGCATGAGTAATCAAATGAAATAAAGCAGCTCGATAAGACCCCATACCTAGAGCTAACATCATATAACCCAATTGAGACATTGTAGAATAAGCTAAGCTTTTCTTAATATCTTTTTGAGCAAGAGCTAAAGTGGCTCCTAAAAATAATGTTATTATACCTATCAAAGCTATTAGATTTAGAATGTAAGGTATAATTATGAAAAGAGGAAGAAGCCGAGCTACAAGAAAAATTCCTGCTGCTACCATAGTAGCGGCATGTATAAGAGCCGAAATGGGGGTAGGCCCTTCCATGGCATCAGGTAACCATACATGAAGGGGAAATTGGGCGGATTTAGCAACAGCGCCGGCAAATAATAGGGAGGCGCATAAAGTAACAAATAAAAAATTAACTTCATTATTATAAACCAAGTTATTGAATATTTCAAACAAATCCCGAAATTCGAAACTACCTGTTATCCAATAAAAACCCAAAATTCCTAATAATAAACCAAAATCCCCGACACGATTAGTTACAAACGCTTTTTGACAAGCATTCGCGGCACTGGGTCGTGTGAACCAAAAACCTATTAATAGATAAGAACACACTCCAACTAATTCCCAAAAAATATAAATTTGTATCAAATTAGAACTAGTAACTAATCCCAACATTGAAGTATTGGAAAAACTCATATAAGCAAAAAATCTCAAATATCCCTGATCATGAGACATATAATTGTCACTATAAATAAGAACCATAATTCCAACAGTAGTGATTAATATCGACATAATAGAAGTAAGTGGATCAACCAAGCAGCCAAATTCTAAAGAAAAATCATTATTGATGGTCCAAGACCATACATATTGATAGACAGAATTATTATTTATTTGCTGAATAGAAAAAAGGGCTGAAAAAACCATAACTATACTTAATAATAAAACACTAGGAAAAGCCCACATACGGCGAAGATTTTTTGTTGCCGTTGGAAAAAGTAGAAGTCCTGTTCCAATTAAGATAGGAACTGGAAGTGGAATGAAAGGTATAATCCATGAATATTGATATGTATATTCCATAAAAAAAAAAAAAAAAAAAAAATTATCTTAATTAATTGTTTCTGAGTCACCGGTTCTTATTTCGTTTGGGGTCGGTTAATAAAAAAAAATTAAGATATATAAAATAAAACTTAAATAGAATTTTCTAGCCTTAATTATTCTGAATCTTTCCAAACTACTTCAAATATTTAAAATCAAGAGGTTATAATTGGTCAAATGATATAAATTCAAATGATATAAATAAGTCACTAGTGAAAAATAAATACTAATTTTATTAATACTGAATTTTTAATATTAAATTAAAATTTTTAAATAAAATTTTATGAAGATAAAAAATGAAAATTCGAATTTTCATTTTAATTATTACGTATTACAATAATTTTTTTATATCTATAAAACAAGGATAAATAATTATACCAAAAACAGTATTTGATATGAATCATAAAGCCCATAACTAAAACTATTTATTGTTATTGTAATTCGGTTATTTAGAATCATTAACCAATTTGTTTTGTAACTAATTGTTTGTCTTCCATTACAATAAAAGCTATTTGTAGGAAATGCTATGATATCCAACACTTTAATTTTACGGAAAAAAAAGGGGGCAAATAAAATGCCTTTAAATTATGTATTTTGTATCCTTTAACAGATTAACTACTAGTCTCATTTGATAATTAAAATTTTGTGGACTCTTTCTTCGAGCTTGAACAATTAAATTAATATTAAATTAATTAATATAATAGAAAAAATTATTAAAGTTTTTTATTTTTGAATTAAGCGGGAAAAGGGTTGGGTTATTAAACTTTTAGATTTTTTTATTACATGTATAAATGTAACACGACGAAAATAGAAAGAAAACGAAACGGACAATCTTTCTTTTTTTTTTTTTTTTGTATTATTATTTTTTTTTTTTTTTTTTATCAACTTCAATCTATTTGGCATAGTGTACCTTATCTATTAATATTTTATGGGATTTTTACCCCCCTTTTTTTTTGGAGTCTAATTTCGAGAAAAAATAGATAGAGAATAGTAAAGAACAATTGATTTTGAACAATAGATGTCTTTCACATCCAACCGAAAAACCTATTATAACTTTTTAATGGCAGTTCCAAAAAAGCGCACCTCTATTTCAAAAAAACGTATTCGTAAAAATATTTGGAAAAGGAAGGGGTATAGGGCAGCATTGAAAGCTTTTTCGTTAGCGAAATCTCTTTCTACCGGGAGTTCTAAAAGTTTTTTTTGTGTAACAAATAAATAATCTGAATCGTTCTAATAACTAATAAAGTGATATAATTTTGTTTATAGTTTATTTATAAGATTTATAAGTTATAAAAATGATAAATAATATTTATCAATTAGAATTAATATTAACATCATAATAGTATAGTAAAAGAATAAATATGAATATATAAGATAAATTACAATATAAACAATATACATTAAAAATAAAAGAAATAAAAAAGAATTAGTCTCATAATGTTTTAATTTAAACGAATATAAAATTGAATTTGTTTTACTTTAATTTGAAGCCAAATTTTTCTTTCGTTTCTGATATAGATAAGAATTCTGTTGTCTACTGAATTCTAATGGTACTTTTTTGTTTGAAAAAAGGGTAAACGCAAGCGCAAGGTTTCGCCTTTCATTTTAGTATGTTTTATCATTTTCCGGATGGGGATTATCACTTTCCCCATCGTCCTTACTCAATAATAAAAAGAATTTTTTTTTAGTTATATTTTTTTTTGTGATTTTATATTATAAAGAAGAGGTCGTTGAAACTAATTGATTAAGTTTAAAATGTTTTTTATAATCTTTTAAACCATTATTTTGGGTTTTAGAAATTATTATCACTATATAAATTCCTTAAACCCAATTAAATTAATAAAAGTCCCGTTTACATTTTTAGGTAGTTCTATTTTACATTTTTAGGTAGTTATATGACGAATGCGCCAATTTTGAGTGATCTATTTTAGATCCTATGTTTCGATTGGAAGATCGATCAAGATATAATATATATATATTAATTAAAAAATTATTAAAAAATTTAGAAAATATTTTGAAGTACGGTACAATTTCTATACGAAATTTTTTTATATGATTGATACGACCATCCCAAATACCTAACTTAATGGGTTTGCTAAATCTTAACGCAAACTCTCTACACAACAAAAAATCCTAACGCAACCTAACTATGCAAATATTTACATAAATCTTTTGAGTGTATCGCTGAAATTGTGTTATATAAAAATTCTATTTTTTTATTAATCGATAAAATGCATTTTTTATTTTAGATTAATAAAATAAATGATAAAAGAAATTAATCATTAAAAAATGCAAACGAGGCAGAACATTTTTTTTACTTATATCCAGGGATTGAAGTAAAAATTATCTAGTTACAACTGTTACATTTTAGTTTTAGGAGAGCATAAAGTAATAGCCGACGAAAAAATACATTGTTAGTTCAGTTAAATAAAATTGACATCCTAAAATACTAAATAACTAAATAAAAAAATACTAAATAACTAAATAAAAAGATAATAATAAGAAAAATCAATATTATTAACGTTAACGAAAACGTTTTAATCCCTAATTTTTAAACAAGTTTTTATTCATCAATTTGAATGGTTTCCTAAAAAAAAATATTGGATTGAATTAACTCCTTCAAGCTCGACGATTGAATAAAAATAGGTTATTATGATTTCGAATAAGCCGCTATGGTGAAATCGGTAGACACGCTGCTCTTAGGAAGCAGTGCTAGAGCATCTCGGTTCGAGTCCGAGTGGCGGCATGGCATCTTCTAAAAGAGTAAGTCCTATAATGAATTCAATTCCCGATTTCAATTCCTATAATTGAGGGACGCCCTTATTAATTTAAAAATTTTTATGATATTTTCAACTTTAGAGCATATATTAACTCATATATCCTTTTCGATCGTTTCAATTGTAATTACAATTCATTTGATAATTTTATTAGTCGATGAAATCGTAGGACTAGATGATTCGTCAGAAAAGGGGATGATAGCTACTTTTTTCTGCATAACAGGATTATTAGTTACTCGTTGGATGTATTTGAGGCATTTACCATTAAGTGATTTATATGAATCATTAATTTTTCTTTCGTGGAGTTTTTCCTTTATTCATATTATTCCGTATTTTAAAAAACAGAAAAACCATTTTAGCGCAATAACCGCGCCAAGTGCTATTTTTACTCAAGGTTTTGCAACTTCGGGTCTTTTAACTGAAATGCATCAATCCGCGATATTAGTACCCGCTCTCCAATCCCATTGGTTAATGATGCACGTAAGTATGATGGTATTGAGCTATGCAGCTCTTTTGTGTGGATCATTATTATCACTAGCTCTTCTAGTCATTACATTTCGAAAATTCATAAGGATTTTTAGTAAAAGCAATAATTTAGAAAATGAGTCAGTTTACTTTAGTGAGATTCAATATGTGAACGAAAGAAACAATGTCTTACGAAACACTTCTTTTATTTCGTCTCAAAATTATTACAGGTATCAATTGATTCAACAATTGGATCGTTGGAGTTATCGTATTATTAGTCTAGGGTTTATCCTTTTAACCGTAGGTATTCTTTCGGGAGCAGTATGGGCTAATGAAGCATGGGGATCATATTGGAATTGGGATCCAAAGGAGACTTGGGCATTTATTACTTGGACCATATTCGCTATTTATTTACATATTAGAACAAATAAAAATTTTGAAAGTGTAAATTCTGCAATTGTGGCCTCAATGGGCTTTCTTATAATTTGGATATGCTATTTTGGGGTTAATCTATTAGGAATAGGGTTGCATAGTTATGGTTCATTTACATTAACATCTAATTGAATAAAAGACTTGACGAATATAAACATAGGACGGCATACAGGTATATATACGAAAACTTCATGTAAACAATCAAGAACCATTTGAATCCTTTCCATTACTTGATTCAAATGGTTCGCACAAATTCAAAAGATATCTAGTTATAATAGAATTCCAATTTATTTATTTTACTTAAAAGAATATAAAAGACTCATTTTTTTATTGTACAATCAACCATTTTTAAAATCATGGGATTTCTGTTTCATTTTTTGGTTTACTCACAAAAACTATCGAAAAAAATAATTGGATAGAATAGCTTCGACCTTGTCAACTGATAATGATAAAACGAAATCGGGATAAACACCAATACCTATTACAGGTAAAAGGATAGAGATCGAAACAAATAATTCTCGCGGTCCCGAATCAAAAAAATAAGAGTTTGGGGCATTAAAAAGCTTGTATCCATAGAACATCTGGCGTAACATAGATAATGAATAAATAGGAGTTAATATCATTCCAATTGCCATTACAAAAGTAATTAATATTTTTGTCATTAAAAGATATTTTTGACTAGTAAGTATTCCAAAAAAAACTAACAATTCGGCAACAAAACCGCTCATGCCCGGTAATGCAAGAGAAGCCAGTGATAAGATACTGAAAGTCGTGAATATTTTTGGAATTGCGATAGCCATTCCGCCCATTTCGTCGAGATAAACAAGACGTATTCTATCATAACTCGTTCCGGCCAAGAAAAAAAGCGCAGCGCCAATAAATCCGTGAGAGATTATTTGTAAAATGGCTCCGTTGAGTCCTGTATCGCTTATAGAACCAATTCCTATAATTATGAAACCCATATGAGATACAGAAGAGTAGGCTATTCTTTTTTTTAAATTACGCTGACCGGGAGATGTTGAAGCTGCATAGATTATTTGAATTGTGCCTACTATAATCAACCAGGGAGAGAATATAGAATGGGCGTGGGGTAATAATTCCATATTGATCCGAACCAATCCATACGCTCCCATTTTTAATAAGATTCCGGCTAAAAGCATACAAGTACTGTAATGTGCCTCTCCATGGGTGTCTGGTAACCATGTATGTAAGGGTATGATCGGTGATTTGACAGCAAAAGCAATAAGAAATCCAATATAGAATATTATTTCCAGTGCTACAGGATACGATTGATTAGCTGATGTTTCAAAATTTAATGTTGGTTCATTGGAACCATATAAACCAATACCCAAAACTCCCATTAATAAAAAAACGGAACTTCCTGCAGTGTACAAAATAAATTTTGTAGCTGAATACAAACGTTTCTTTCCCCCCCACATGGATAGAAGTAGATAAACTGGAATTAATTCTAACTCCCACATGATGAAAAAAAGTAAAAGGTCTCGAGAAGAAAATGGTCCTATTTGACCGCTATACATTGCTAACATCAGAAAATGGAATAGTCGGGAATCTCGAGTAATCGGCCGAGCCGCTAAAGTAGCTAAAGTTGTGATAAATCCTGTCAGTAAAATGGGTCCTATAGAAATTCCATCTATTCCCAATCTCCAGTAAAAATCAAAAAAATCGATCCATTTATAATCCTCTGTCAGTTGCATTAATGGATCATCCAATTGGAAACGATAACCGAATGCATAGGTTGTTAGAAGGAGTTCTATTATGCATATACCTATAGTATACCAACGCATTATCTTATTTCCTCTATGAGGGAGAAAGAAAATTAAGGAACCCGCGAATATTGGCAAAACTACAACTAGCGTTAACCAAGGAAAATTATTCATGGTAAAAACAAGATAAACTTGGACCAGAAAAACCCGTGCTCAAAATAAATAGTTTTTGAGCGCGGGTTTTTGTCGGTAAAGGTAAAAAAATCAAATGTATTCAAGTAGGGTTTTCTGGAACGTATTAATAAGCCAGACCCATACTTCGAGTTGTTTCATGCCATAAATAAACTCGAACACTCAAGAAATCTGTCGGACAGGCGGATTCACATCTCTTACAACCGACACAGTCCTCTGTTCTTGGAGCAGAAGCAATTTGCTTAGCTTTACACCCGTCCCAAGGTATCATTTCTAATACATCCGTTGGGCAGGCGCGCACGCATTGAGTACACCCTATACACGTATCATAAATCTTTACTGAATGTGACATTTGGATCTATAAATTTTTGAATGTCAGAAAGTTTCGATCTAGTAAACTTGTAAATGAATCATATATTTAGACACCAGATGAATCAATAATTTATCATAATTTTTCTAATCAATCTACTTCTGGATTGACTCATGCGATAGAGCCAAGATACTTTAATTTCTTACATTTTTGAAAACATGTATTATTACGTAATGTATGGTCATGGTAATTCTAATTTATGAATATTAGAATTTATATGATTAATACTACTTATTCAACAAATTCGATTGATTGATACGAGTTGATTTTCTGTTACGATAAATTGATGAAACAATAGCCGGGCCAATAGCTGCTTCAGCGGCTGCAATAGCTATAACAAAAATTGAGAAAATATTTCCTTTTAATTGGCGACTATCAAAAAAATCAGAAAATGTTACGAAATTCATATTAACCGCATTCAGTATAAGTTCAAGACACATAAGGGCTCTAACCATATTCCGGCTCGTGATCAATCCATAGATACCGATAGAAAATAAGTAGGCACTCAAAACAAGTACATGTTCGAGCATCATTGACCAACTCCTTATCAATTTCGATTCATTTCAATATGAACTGAACAACAATTCAACAGATTCAATTGACTAGAATAAAAAAAAGTACGGAACAAAGGCAGATTTTCTAGTGTTAATAGAATAGATTGAATAATTTCTATTTTAGACATAAACAATCTTTAATTAAAGGGAAATAAATGTAATGTAATAAAACCGAACAGAGTTTAATGTGCATTGCTAATTCTATAAATTTTTTACTGTCGCGCCACGGCAATTGCACCTATCAAAGCGGCTAAAAGAATTATCGAAACGAATTCAAATGGAAGAAAGAAATCTGTTGATAAATGAATTCCAATTTGTTGACTATTACTTATCAAATCTTGCTCTATAATCTGGTTTGATCTTGTAGTCCAAATAATTCCGTACCATGACGTATCCGTAATAATAATCATGAGTAAAACAAAAATACTTGTACAAACTGGCAAAGTAACCACATCCCCAATGGTCCAAAGATTCAAATCTTTGTAATATTCTGAACCATTCATGAACATCACAGCAAATACGATTAAAACATTTATAGCTCCCACGTAAATAAGGAGTTGTGCAGCAGCTACAAAATAAGAGTTTAATAGAATATAGAATAAGGATATACAAACAAGAACCAGTCCCAATGAAAAGGCAGAATAAATGGGGTTGGTAAATAATACCACCCCCATACCTCCTAGTATAAGAACCGATCCCAGAAAGACTAAAAGAAAATCATGTATTGGTCCGGGCAAATCCATTATATGTAAAATAAGAGATAAATAAATAGAAATGTTTTTCATGACCTTATTGAGACCCGACCAGAAATTTTTTTTTTTATGATTTTTGAGCAATTCCTAATTTAATCCTAAGTAAATAAATACTAAGGGATATGAATAAATCTGAGTACTATTATTGGACTAATTTCATTCTTTATCTGAAAGAGTCGTTCTAATTCTAAACGATATATTTTAAAACAATTATGGATATATTAATTAATGGATTTTCAATCCAAATTAAGACGCGTTTCTTACCAACCAATCAATAGTTGGTATTTGTAGTTATTGACCAAACAACACGAAAGAAACCTAAATTCCTTCTATATTAGTTATTAGTAAAGTAATTCTAAATTATTCGTTAATAAGAGATTTACTTATTTATTTGAGGCGAATTCAAAATTGTTCGAATTGTATAATCGTCAATTACTGACATTGGTAAACGACCCAAAGCAATTTGATTATAATTCAATTCGTGACGATCATAAGTAGAAAGTTCATATTCTTCAGTCATTGATAAACAATTCGTTGGACAATACTCAACGCAATTACCACAAAATATACAGACTCCGAAATCAATACTGTAATTAAGCAGCCGTTTCTTGCGAATATCGGTTTCCAATTTCCAATCAACAACGGGTAGATCTATAGGACATACACGAACGCATACTTCACAAGCAATACATTTATCAAATTCAAAATGGATTCGACCGCGGAAACGCTCCGCGGTGATTGATTTTTCATAAGGATATTGAATAGTTACGGGTAAACGATTTGCGTGGGATAAAGTAATCATGAAACTTTGACCAATGTACCTTGCAGCTCGTACTGTTTGTTGACCATAATTCATGAACCCAGTTACCATAGAGAACATATCGTTAATATATATATGAATAGTTTTATGTTTGTTTATTTCTCTTGTTTGAGACACGTTGTGAATATAGAATGTTACTTTACAGTGAAAAGAGTTGGAAAGAAGTTGTTAATAATAGATTACCGAGAGAAATAGGTAAAAGAAATTTCCATCCAAGATTCAATAGTTGGTCCATTCTTAGCCTCGGTAAAGTCCATCTTGTTGTGATAGGAATGAACAAGAACAAATAAGTTTTAGCTAATGTAATAAAGATACCAATTATCGCTCCAAAAACTCCACATGTTTTATTTATTTCAAAAAGCTCAGAAACATATATGTCCGGAATAGATATATTCCAACCTCCCAAGTAAAGAACTGTTACAAATAATGAAGAAACCAATAGGTTGAGATAGGAAGCAACATAAAATAACCCAAATTTTATACCCGAGTATTCGGTTTGATAACCTGCTACTAACTCTTCTTCTGCTTCTGGTAAATCAAAAGGTAATCTCTCACATTCTGCTAGGGAAGAAATAATAAAAATGATAAACCCTATAGGCTGACGCCACAAATTCCATCCCCAAAAACCATATTTTGATTGCGCCTCAACAATATCAATTGTACTTGAACTGTTAGATAATTATAGTCGGTGATACCATCACTGTTACCATCGCTATTACAGAACCGTACATGAGATTTTCACCTCATACGGCTCCTTGAAGGCCAGAAATAAATATAGGGACCGCGTCAGTATTTTGAATCTTGATATGTTTGTAGGATGGATAACTATCGGCCGGTCCCAAATTAGACCAATTGAATTCTGTCTGTTATAATTATTTTAATTCAAAATTAAATAAAAAAAGTACTTCTGAATTGATCTCATCCTTTCTTTAATTTAATAATTTCAATAATAATTTCAATTCTTCTTTGTTCAGTAATAACTTAACTGTTCAATAAAATACTTCTTGTAAAAATATCAATAACCCGTTGGTTTCACGTACGAAAAAAAAAAAATTCTATATTAATTAATGAATTATGACACAAATTATATATCTATTAATATGTATATGGGAAAGAATAAAAGTAACAAAGAATAAATAAAGTATATCTTTTTTTTTTTTTTTCGTTCCTATTCTTCTTTCTATTTCTGAGAAAAAGAGGGCTTTCAAAATAAAGTAAAGGATTATTTCGTTTCGAATAGTTATTTATTAAATCGGTGGATAGGAGTATACTCTGGATTGGAATCGTGTCATGGGGAGTACTGCCTGATCATTTCTACCAACTTCAAGCCCCAATTAGTATTCTTTGTTTGTATATTATGTAAAAATGTCCTTTTGGAGAATTTACATAATCTCCATTACTAATCCTTTCCATATGTTCGTGTTTCTAACCATCCACTCGTTTTTGCTCAATCCCCCGTTATGCTAATACATAAAAATGATAGTGAAAGCTCAATACGGTTGATCTTTTGAACCCGCTTCAAGTCAGGATGACTAATCAACCAATCTTGGGGGAAACGGTCTCTTCTGTTTATTTCCGCTTAACTCTCTAACTCTTATACATAGAAAATGAGAATCAATCTTTTTACTGCGAATTTATATATAAGCTGTTTTCTTTCACTCATATAACTATTTGATTTAGTTCATCAACCCGAATAATGAATAAAAAAAATTAAGATATCTACTCAATCCATTCCAACCCTTTCCTTGAAAGGAAGGAATAGAGAAAAGTTTATGTCTATGTATCAACGAATCGCACGTAGAGATATTGATAACACACATAAAGTTAATGGTATTTCATAACTAATCGATTGAGCAGCAGCTCGTAGACCGCCTAAAAAGGAATATTTATTATTTGACCCGTATCCCGACATAAGAAGTCCAATTGGAGCAATACTGGAAATGGCAATCCATAAAAAAACACCGATATTGAGATCCGCTAAAACAAGGTGATATCCAAAAGGAACTACTGAATAGCTTACTAAAATTGATATGACTGCTATGGATGGCCCGATACTGAATAAACGAGTATCCCCCCTAGATGGAAAAAGATTTTCTTTGAAAAGTAGTTTTGTCCCATCTGCTAGAGCTTGAAGAACTCCCAAAGGGCCGGCGTATTCAGGTCCAATACGTTGTTGTATCCCTGCCGATATTTCTCTTTCTAACCATACAATTACCAGTACGCCTATTGTGATTCCCACTACAAGAGTCAAAATAGGAACAAGAACCCATAGAATTCCATAAACCTCTTTAAAAAATTCTAATCTAGAAAAAGAATCGATATCTTGTACTTCCGGTGTATCAATTATCATTTCAACGATCAACTTCTCCCATAATGATATCTATACTACCTAGTATCGTCATAATATCAGCCAATTTCATTCTTTTAACTAACCGCGGAAGAATTTGCAAATTGATAAAACCCGGCGGGCGGATTTTCCATCTCCAAGGAAAACCACCCTGATCCCCTATGAGAAAAATTCCCAATTCTCCCTTTGGGGCTTCTACTCTCACATAAAGTTCTTGTTTCGGCAATTCAAATGTAGGAGACGGCTTTTTACTAATAAATCGATATTCAAAATCATTCCATTCCGGATTCCTTTCTCTATCAAAGTATCGTATTTCTAAATTCTCATAGGGTCCCCCTGGAATTCCTTCCAGGGCCTGTTGAATAATTTTTACGGATTCTATCATTTCACCAATTCGGACTAGATAACGAGCCAATGAATCTCCTTCTTTTTGCCACTGTACTTCCCAATCAAATTCGTCGTAACATTCATAATGATCAACTTTACGAAGATCCCATTGTATTCCGGAAGCTCGCAGCATTGGTCCCGATAAACCCCAATTTATTACTTCCTCTCTACCAATAATGCCTACTCCCTCGACTCGTTCTAAAAAAATAGGATTTCGTGTAATAAGTTTTTGATATTCAGCAACTCTTGTTAAAAAATAATCGCAGAAATCCAAACATTTATCTATCCAGCCATGAGGTAGATCGGCCGCTACTCCTCCGATACGAAAATAATTATGCATCATTCTCATACCGGTGGCAGCTTCGAATAGATCATATACTAATTCTCTTTCTCTGAAAATATAGAAAAAGGGAGTTTGTGCACCAATATCCGCCATAAAAGGACCGAGCCATAACAGATGAGAAGCTATACGACTCAACTCCAACATAATTATTCTGATATAGCTGGCTCTTTTAGGTACTTGAATATTTCCCAACTGTTCCGGTCCGTTTACAGTTATTGCTTCTGTGAACATAGTAGCTAAATAATCCCACCGTGTTACATAAGGCAAATATTGTATAATTGTTCGATTTTCCGCAATTTTTTCCATTCCTCGGTGTAAATAACCCAATATTGGTTCACAGTCAATAACATCTTCACCATCTAGAGTAATGATGAGTCGAAGAACACCATGCATTGATGGGTGGTGGGGGCCCATATTGACTATCATGAGGTCTTTTCTTGTAGCCGGTATATTCATAGGTTTTTCCTCGATTCATTCTTTCATGAATTGCTGAAAACGAAAAAAAGTTCATTAAAATTCAAGATCTAATAAATCAAATAATTCAAAATGCCTTTATAAAAATAAAATTAACGAGTTTTTGACTCCCGAATATCCAACCGATTAATTAATTCTTTATAACATATTCTATTTTTCTTTGACAAATAAGACAGTAATCGTTGGCGTTTTCCCAGAATTTTACGTAAACCTCTCTGAGATAAATAGTCTTTTTTGTGTAATTGTAAATGTGAAGTAAGTCTTCGTATCCTATTGGTGAAACTAACTATTTGAAATTCAACAGATCCTCTGTTTTCGTCTTTTTCTTCTTGTGAAATAACTGAGATGAATGAATTTTTTACCATAAACTGAAATCTTCTCTCCCCCCCCTCTTTTTATTTTAAGATATTTTTTATTGATAGATATCTTTATTGATCAGTAATAATAATGCCCCTAATTTCTATTTGGTATATACAAAAATTTGTATTTCGTTATTAATTTCTAATTTTTTTAATTTAATAAAACTTACTCAATCCTATTTTCATTTTAAAATTGGATTTGAAAGGGGATACAAAAGTATGGTTGGTTTCTTCACTCACAAAAGATAAAAGTTTCGACCTAAAATAAGAAAATTTTGTTCATTCTAGATCTAATTGATATGTCATTGAATTAGTATCATGTATCAGAATGGAATGTAAGACAATGTATGCGTGCATCTCTTTGTCGTCATAGACCAGATATGGTATGGGAAATATAGGAAAAATGTACTATTAATGAATTTTCAATCGCGGATACATATGTATCCTTACCATACTGAAACAACTGCCATTATTCGTATTAAACCAATAACGATTCATACAAGCTAAATCTTCTAATCGATAATTGGGCCAAAGAAATAGCTTTAATTTTATAAGTTTTTTTTTATATTTTTTGCTTTTATCCACAACTTGACTGTTTACCTCATTCCCATTACAAAAAGATGCCTTTCTATGTCTATTCTTAGAATTTAAACAAATTAGAATTCGCAATTCTCTACGACGTCTAGGCGATAAAATATTTTCAGGAACAAACAAATCATAATTTTTTTTATATCTATTTCCCGTCATCTTTTGATGTTTTGTAATGACTTCATCAGAATTCTTATCAACATGTTTTTTTTCTCGGTATCTTTGATTTATTTGATGTTTACTTTTATGAACTAATGAAATACCGAGGGTTTGATACATAATAAATTTTCCATCATTTTTTATAGCTAGACGAATTGGTTCAATAATCAAAAATCCCCTTTTAATAAATTCTGTAAGAGTTACATCTTTCTGAATCGTCAAAATATCCAGACTCATTTCGCCCCTTTGAATAGAGGATATAGTAATTTCTCTTGGATTTATCAGTCTAAGCAAGAGACAATATACGTTGATGTTATTGATTATTTTTTTATTTAAAGAATCATCCCATCTCAATTGAAAATAAAAATACCTTTTTAGGAAGAAATCAAACTCCGCTTTTGTATTGATCTTGTATTGCTTTTTATTTCTATGTTTTTTCATGTCCGATCCCGTATAATCTTCTTCAACATCTTTTTCTTGGTTTGAAAGAGCTGATTTAAGATCTGCTTGGCCCGTGGATTCTTTTTCTCCTTGATTTCGGTTTTCTAATTCAAGAGATTTTTTTTCATTCGACGATATTGATATAAAAGGATCTCTTTTTTTATTTCCAGTGATGCTTTTGTTTTCACTAGCATTTTTTTTTATATTAGAATTAAAAAGTAGTAATTTAATTGGTATAACCCACGGTTTCATTTTATACGTATTATAAAGTCTCACAAATTCTGGCAAGAACCAAAGTTCCAGATTTGATATGGGACGACTTAGTATTTCTTCATTCATTCCCATCCAATCCAAAAGGGGTTTTTGTTTGGATAGGTTGATTTTTTGATCTTGCTGAAGTGTGAGATAAAAAAGACTCTTATTATTGATTTTATCAATTATTTGATACTTATTAACCCTAGTCTTAGTATATTTATTACTGTTAGTGTCAGTATCAATATTGATCCAGGCCTCAATATCGACCTTCGTTTTAAGACAAAAATCGAGAATTCTCCAATCAAAAAATTTTCTATCCGTATTTTTATCCATATCTCGAATATCATCTTCTACCATTTCTACCATATTAAATGATTTTTGTTTATGTGTGTTGTAATTATAAAAAATATCTTGGTTCGTTTTTACTTGTAATGGTGATCCATAAATTGAAGAGTACTTCTTAGTTTCAGAATTTATAGATTTATATGCTAAAAGATCATATCTATATTGTTTTTTAAAATTATCCTTTTGATTCAATAATAAATCCGTTTCCATTTTTGTTTTTTTTTCGTAGTGAATTAATTCATCTTTTTCATATAAATCACACAAATCTTTATATAAATCTTTATTTTGAGCTATACAGTTCAATATATTTCGCCATTTTTGTGGTACTACTCTAGACCATTTAATTTGAGATACATCACATTGATATTGATAATGACTCCTTAACCAATTTGTCCATTGATTCATTCCAGAATTGCGAAGATTCTTAGGTCTTAATTCGGAATGAAATAGTTCTTGTCTTACAACAAAAAAATCCTTTATTTCATTCTTAAGAAAAAGGGGGGTTCCATTATATTGAAATACGGATTTCAATTTCTCTAACTTAATAAGTTTGGTTTGTGATAATTTGTAAAATACATATGCTTGTGAAAAGTAAGATAAGTCAAAAAAAGTCTTTGAATTAAGACTAATATTAGTATTAGAAAGTGACTCTTTTATAATCGAAATAAATTTAATTAAACTTTGATTTGTTTTATTAATTCTTTCTTGATTTGCTTCATTACTGTTAATGTTTTTATTAATAATTTTTTTTGTTGATTCAAGAAAAAGTTGTGTATTGATACTAGGAATATTAATCATAGATAGAAAGATATCTATGTATATCTTTTCAATGAAAAATATTATAAAATAATGGGATTTACGGATTAATCGAGCAGTTCTTCTTTTTAATATCTGCCAAATATTTTTTTGTGATTCCAATCTTTTATCATCATAACTTATTTTGTTAGAACTCAAATTTCTATTTGAAGTTATAAATCCCTTTTTCTTGTCTTTTGTAATTTTTTCTATTTGATTTATGATGGTGTTTATTCTATCAGTCAGATCTTGCATTTTTTTTTCTGTTAATGAATAATTTGTCCAATCCTGAGATCTAATTTGAATGGACGATTCCTGAATCATCCGATTACTGATTATTGAATCTTTTTTAATTTCACTCAATTCATATACTTCTATTTCTCTCAATCCAAATAATATAATTGGGTTTATTTTTGAGAGTTCTTTTATTATTTCTTTTATAAACAGAATGTTTTTAATGATCCATTTTTTTGGTTTTTTTGAGACATTTAGAAACAATTTTGTTTGTTCTTTTAAAATTCCTAGAATTATAAAACATTTCTTTTGCAATTTTTTAATTTTTTTTTTGAGTTCTTTTAAAATCGGTTCAAAAAATGAAAGTTTTTTTCTGGGAGAACCAAAAGGTAGTTCAGCTTCCATTCCAAAAATTGTTAAAAAACAAAAATCATTTTTTTGACCTTGCTTTTTCATTGGATCGTTATAAGGGGCTCGTAACTTAGATCTGTGCCAAGGTTTAAGACGAAAAGGAAATAGGATCTTGATCTGAATGCCGTCTGTTAACCAGTTTTTTGGAAATTCTTTTTCTGATAATTGAACGCCGTTATAGGTACATTTAACATGCATTTCTCTATTCCAATCCTTTAAGTCCTCATACCATTCCGGAAATTGAAATAATAGTATACGGACGATATTTTTAGCTATTATCAATGAAGGTAATATAATATATTTTCTAAGAATTGATTGGGTTACTAATAAAAAACCTCTCATTACTTGAGCAAGTAAAATACTATCCCAGGCTTCCGCTATTTGTATACGCACTTTCTCCTTTCTTTTGTCTTCTTCTTTTTTGTCCTCCTCTTTTTTTTTCGCGCTTTCTTTTGTCTTTTTCTCTGTATAATTCGAAATTGTGAATTCTGTGTTTTTCCACATCCAATTTCTAAAAATTTTTTTCATCCGTTCAGAAATATCAAAAAAAAAAAAAAAAGATTTGTCTATTCGGTCCAAAAAAAGAGGGGAATGCGCATTTGCTTCAAAGAGTTTCCAAGTAACTGTTTTACGTCTTTGAGCGCGCATGGAGCCTTTGATTATGTCTCGACGAAAATCCGATTGTTGGGAATAACGTATCAAAGCAACTTC